TCTTTTACCCGTGGAATAGGAGAAAACGGATACTCAATGTGCAATGAGTAAATATGATTTGCATCTTAAAAAATAGATGGTTCAGAATCATTGGAATAGTTCCTATTCAATCATGTGGAAAGCTGTATTCGATGAAAGTCGGACGTGCAGTTTGGAGGGAGATCCTCGACTAACCGGTGGATCCACCCTACAATATGGAGTGAAAAAGCCAAAGTAGTAGCTTAAGATACCATTGAAATAAAAGAATTGATTGAAATCTGACATATTTATATTTGTAAACTCGTGTTACATCGGAGCAGTGTAGTGAACAGAAAGAAAAATATCGAATCAGATCCAATTTATCGTAATCGATTAGTAAATATGCTAGTTGATCGTATCCCGAAAAATGGCAAGAAATCACTGGCTTATCAGATTTTTTATCAGGCTATGAGGCGGATTAGGCAAAAGACAAATAGGAACCCACTGTCTGTTCTGCGACAGGCGGTGCGCGGGGTAACTCCCGATGTAGTGACAGAAACCAAACGTGTAGGTGGATCAACTTATCGAGTTCCCGTTGAAGTAGTACCGGCAGAAGGAAAAGCTTTGGCTATCCGGTGGTCGTTAATCGCGTGTCGAAAACGCTCAGGTCGAAGTATGGCTTTAAGATCGAGTGATGAATCAATGGATGCCGCCAGGAATTCCGGTAGTGCCACACGGAAGAAAGAGGAGACTCATAAAGTTGCGGAGGCTAACAAAGCTTTCGCCCATTTCCGTTAGTTCCGGATTCGTTCCAATCCGCAATCCTTCCGTTGTAGATTGGAGCCGGGGCACGAACTATCGGGGAATCAAAAAACACTTGGCTGAGTGAGGAGTCAACGACGAATGACAGGTATCTAAGCCACAAGTGGGGGGGGGGGTCGGCAACTCTTTTTTTTTTTAGGTTGTTAATTATTAAACCCCTCCTAACCTAGTAGGATAGCGGGGGAGGGGGGCCAACGCAGAGTTGCGGAGTGCCTCGCAAAAAGGCTTGACGCGTGACCAGTTTTTCAGAGACTGAAGTTGATTGAGGCGCGTACTGCATACCGCATCGCATAGAGTAAAAATTTAGTTTCTTTTCTTCGAAAAAGGAAAGCCTCTTTAAAGCCTCTTTGTAAAACAACAACTAAAAGTTGTTTGAGATATCGAGAGGAAGCCCCCATATCCGAGAATTCTGGGGACTCAATTAATTTCGGTTGACACAGATAGGTTTTTGTGATATATTACAAATTAACAAGCTTACTAGCCTGGGGAATCACTAATTACTTCTCGAAAACCAAAAATTACCATGACCGCAACTTTAGAACGACGCGAAAGCGCAAGCTTATGGGGTCGCTTCTGCGACTGGATCACCAGCACCGAAAACCGTCTTTACATCGGATGGTTCGGTGTCTTAATGATTCCCACCTTACTAACCGCAACCTCTGTATTCATCATTGCTTTCGTCGCAGCTCCTCCTGTAGATATTGATGGTATTCGCGAACCCGTTTCTGGTTCTTTGTTATACGGTAACAACATTATCTCTGGTGCCATCATTCCTACTTCTGCAGCTATTGGGTTACATTTCTACCCAATCTGGGAAGCAGCTTCCGTCGATGAATGGCTTTACAATGGTGGTCCTTACGAACTTATCGTTCTTCACTTCCTACTTGGTGTAGCTTGCTACATGGGTCGCGAATGGGAACTAAGCTTCCGTTTAGGTATGCGTCCTTGGATCGCTGTTGCGTACTCGGCTCCTGTCGCAGCTGCTGCCGCCGTCTTCTTGATCTACCCAATTGGTCAAGGAAGTTTCTCTGACGGTATGCCTCTAGGCATTTCTGGTACTTTCAACTTCATGATCGTCTTCCAGGCTGAGCACAATATCCTTATGCATCCTTTCCACATGTTGGGTGTAGCTGGCGTATTCGGCGGCTCTCTATTCAGTGCTATGCATGGTTCTTTGGTAACTTCTAGTTTGATCAGAGAAACAACTGAGAATGAGTCTGCTAATGCGGGTTATAAGTTCGGTCAAGAAGAAGAAACCTACAACATTGTAGCTGCCCACGGCTACTTCGGTCGTTTGATCTTCCAATATGCTAGCTTCAACAATTCTCGTTCTCTACACTTCTTTTTAGCTGCTTGGCCCGTGGTAGGTATCTGGTTCACCGCTTTAGGCATTAGCACTATGGCATTCAACTTGAATGGTTTTAACTTCAACCAATCCGTGGTTGACAGCCAAGGTCGTGTTATAAACACCTGGGCTGATATCATAAACCGTGCTAACCTAGGTATGGAAGTCATGCATGAACGTAACGCCCATAACTTCCCTCTAGACTTGGCTTCTGTCGAAGCTCCTTCTACAAACGGATAATATCCGTCTGGCTATGTGGCACAACTGGATACCAAATCTCTTAACTCCAGAGGGGGAGGTTTGGTGTCCAATGAGGTGAAGGTTCGTGCAGTAGAACAAATAGAAAGGGTGATAACAGCTTGTCACAATTTCACGATTATCAGTTTCCAACCTTGAATTCTGAGAACTATTTGTATTTGGAATATCCTTCTGCGATTTAACAGATTGCGAAGTTTCCTACTCCGATTTGCAGAATGCTTGTAATCTCCCACCCCAACACCCTAATTTTTTGGATAAAAAAAAAAATTGAGATTGCATTCCCCATTTCAAAAATTTTATATTGTCTTGTTATATACATAAAGTTAAAAAGTTAATATGTATGTGTATCAACCGAAGAACCTATCTAGCTTGCTTAACGGATAGATCTCGTTCACGTCCGGGGGGGGAGCCAGCTAAATCAGCGGTAAATCAACAGAGGGGGCGGACGTAGCCAAGTGGATCAAGGCAATGGATTGTGGATCCATCACGCGCGGGTTCAATCCCCGTCGTTCGCCCATCAAATTGGGTAATTCGATCCCATCGCTCTGCTTGGAACAGAGAGGAATTGCTAAGGTGGGCGGGGTATGTGCGGGTCTCCCCGACAATAACAATTTAGAATTCCCGATCTCATTCCAGTTTTGGATACGACTATTCACAGAAATCACTAGAATCGTTTGAAATATTTAATCCATTCTATCTTGAAATTTTCAAAATTATTGGTATAATAAATGTGGGAAATAGATAGTATCTACCGCATAGAATTAATATGAAGAAAGAAAATAAGGTAAAAGAGGTGGCAAAAGAAAGAGTAGGAAGTCCAGATTTTTCACCTAAAATTTCAGAGTTAGTAGAAGTCAGTCTATTAGACCACTTCTTCGAATCGTTGAAAAACCAACATCTCAAAGAATTTTTAATTAGTACATCTTCCAATTATGAACCTTTTATCAGATTATCTGACTTGTGCTTTCTGAGTTCACTATTTCTACGCAATCTGCGTGATTCGATAAAAAGAGATAGTGGCATCACCCTGGAGATGCTGATGTTGCTAACAATACCAATTTCTATGCATTGCTTGAGTGACAAAAGGTCGATCGGAAGAAGTTTTGTATTAGCGGGAGTCATTAATGGGGGTGACGGAGTAATAAAGAAACAAGCGGCAAATTATGGTGACTTCCCCTGCGACCGCTTTCCCCGATTCGAAAGATCTTTATCTGTTGGAAGGAATGGAAAGAGGGGAATACCTGTTTCCCGCTACTTAGGTTTGAACGGAGATATTTCTGCAGGTTCGACGAAGAAGGAGAAGCAAGTTCGTTATGATGCGATGATTCCTCTGGTTTCCGGTAGATGGAAGGCATGCGTAGTTGGGGATTCACTCCTTGGCAGAGATATATCCAAGGATGAGACCGAAAGGATTCAAGCATTTTGTAGAGATAGGTGTTTACAAAATTCAAGTAGGTTTTTCAAATTCTATAACTATATGGTCGTTTTTAGAAACAACCAAAGTGATTTTGATTCGTTATTCTTTTGGAAAAATCATAACAAGCGAGATCCGGGTCGGTTACAAGCAACACAATTGAGAAACGACTCGTTAAGTCCCATAGTATTAAACTCCTACGACAAGGCGTTACTTGAATCCGGAAATTCAGCAGATCATCGGGGGGATGGATCGGAATTTTATTTCGAGCGAGAAGCCTTTTCCAACTTGTCTTCATTTACGTCTTGTGAAAAGACGACGTCGTTTCGCGGCTGTATCTCCGGATTGGATTGTGACGGAGGTGGGGAAGAGTTTCCCATTCTACACACTTATTCACAAGTGAAAAACGGATTAATAAATCGACTCACCGAATTTATCTCGATAATTGAGAAATCGAATCTGATTTTCGATGGGGCAATAGTTATTGACGTCAGTAATAGCGTCAAATCTGGGAAAGGATTTCCATTGAAAACGAAGGGTGACATGCCGCTTACTCAAATATCTGGCAAGAGGCTTGGGCTAGCGAGTGGCAGACACCTCGACCTCGATGAGATTTTTCCAAATTATTTTAAAATATTTCTAGGTATACCTAGAAAAATAAGTAATCAAAATGAAAATACTACTACTACTTCTTCAAACCAATTGAAAGAAAAGGGTAACATACATTCAATATATTCTTTAGTTAGATTGTATGGACGAAGTAGAATCACACCTCTCTACCCAACATACATATTTCTCTTCTATGACTATTTCTGCGCATTATTTACTGAATATTTCTTCCAAATCAAATATCGGTTGGATGGCTGGACGGGGAGCGGGGAGTACACCGGTGTAACAAGAATTGCAACTGAATAAATAGTATTGAAATGGAAAGATAACGTAGAGCGCCTATTGAACGAATATATTACCTTTCAAATTGACGAGTATATAAATGTCCAGTCAAATGTGCATAGATGGCTCGATACGACCGGGGATTCGTCTCTTCCCCCTGTCGGGGAAGTCTTAAAGTATGACTTGGAGGAATCTATTTGCCGTGTATCAATAATAAGAAACGAATTACTAAGTAATATTGGTGTCAGTCTCGGTAGTAACAATCAACAGAACGAAAAAGATTTTCATCGATTTCTCAATGCTTTTTTTCTTTGTAAAACGATTGTTGCTGAGGTTACTCGCCAGAAAGCTCCGATATACACCATCGATTATTGCATTGAAAAATTGAACGATATAGATATAGATCTCGAGAAATTGAACAAGATAGATCTCATGAAGCTTGATCTTTTATCAAGTTTATTCGATGGTTACGTTGACGAACAGATACTTTTTCTCAAAACAATTCTTGGGAGAAAAAAGAGTTTATTCATTGAATCCAAACTGTTGGTGAGTGAGAAATCGGTAGGCTCTTCGACCGAGCTGGAACCTGCAGTGAATCCTACTTCTCTCGGGTTGCCCCGCATCGAATCCATCCGAGCAGGATTTTCAAACGATGATCTCTCCATTGCGGAGAGGCAGTTTTGGAATCCGTTTCTGCATGATTTAAACCGTGGGGGAGGTTCAACTAGAGATATTGGTGGGAATATCTCGAGATACATTTCCGATCAGGTTAATAAACTAAACTTTATAGACGACTCACCTATACGGAACTGTGCTGGAAGCAATTTTACTCCGAGAATCAAAAGGGATTTTTTTATTGGGAGATGCAACAGTAGTTATCTCAACGTTCTAGAAAACTTCTATGCGAGCTCCGAAGATGAAACCATCTCATCTAGTATCATCTCATTTATTCATCCCCAACTGTCGGATTCGTTGCCATCCAATTTACCGAAACAAACAGCAGGAGAGGTTGCTGGCCACGTACTCACGCCAATTCAATTTATTTTGTCTAATCTGCATGAATCCACAGCATTAGCAACTCATTCAGATGGACTTTCCAATTCTGTTTCGGATCTGAAGAGGTTACTGGCGAGTTTGAACTCATCTCCTCGTGAAGCGATAGAGTCATTTCTGTATTCGTGCAGTAGCACTGGAGCTTATCTGGGGAAGACGTCGATAAACTTCGAATCATCGTCGGATCGGCGACCCCAATATCGCCCCAGGAATATGGTGTTGGATCGAGTCTACCAAAGGAATTTGTCTATTAAGTATTTCTGGGAACCGGAAGAAATGGAAACATCTTACTGGTCGCTAAGACTCCCATTATGCAGCGATGTAGCATCGAGATCTCTAGCAGAATCGATTGGAAAGGAGGTTGCGCGCGAAGATACGGACTATGCGGATCAATCTATCCGGAAAGAGGCTGTTCGTCCATCCCACTTTATCAATTTCAATGAATTATTAAAAGATTTGAACAGATATAAGATCTCTTGGATCTTTTGGAAAGACAATATCGGTGAAAAATGGAGCTTATTTAGAGATTATATACCTTGGTTTCTTACCCCCACCTGGTGGAGATACTTCTATGATCTGATTAGAGAAACATATCCAGAAATAGTACTTAAAATAAGTTATGACTCAAATCATCATTTTCCTAGAATTTATAAAATAATTGCTGAGGATGTGGTAGATGGCGCGAAAGCCTATTTATTCCAAAGACTGCAAAGCCTAGGATTGAGATTTGACAGCGATTCTATCAATACTATAGTATCCGAGATAAGTCTTCTCATTTTCGAAGAAATTCCTGATGAAGCGGAGATTTTACATTCGGGAGGATGGTCAGTATCTCAATTTTCCAATAGGTCTATCTTCTATTACTTCATTCTTTCAGTATTAATTGTTCTTGTATTATTCAAACACCCTTTGTCTGCCGTTTCGGGTTTCAATTCCTTTCATTTATGGAAACGTTTCAATACTATTGAATATTTAACAGACCCAACGCGTGGATCCTATTTGAAAGAGGTAATGTATTCCCCTTCGACAAGCTAAATGGCAACGAGAGATCTATTAATCTATTCTTTGAATAGATTCTTAAATTATATGAGCAATATAATCTCTTTCTTCTTTGTGAAAGATGAACTCGATTCATGGATGTTTCGTAAAGAAAGCTCCGATATCCTAGATAGTAAGAAAGAACTACCGACTCAACATTTAGTGACGAATAAAATTCTTTATAGGTATGTGTCGAAATTGAATTCCAATTACGACTTATTGAGCAGCGAGATTTCTAATGAACCTTATCCACAAGAAAGATCTAATGTTTTGGCATACCTACTTCAATTCTGGCAAAATGATCTATCGAGTCACAAGATCCGTAAGTTGGATCCTGCGGAGAAGTGGGCTTTTTCCGCCCTTGAGAGAAATATTCTATTTTCGGTAGCAACGAGACGAAGAGGCAGTCTACCAAATATGCCATGTCATGACATACCTATCTCACTCCAATCGGGATTATTACCATCTAAAGGAATTTTGCTAGTGGGACCCATAGAAACTGGCCGATCTTCCATTATTAGAGATGTAGCATTCGATTCCTACTTTCCAATGGTGAAACTACCGATGAAAAAGCTGATATACAACCGATCCTTTTTTAATAATGCACGTGGAAATTTCATCTCGAAAGAAAGCGTACACCGATTAAATCTCGTTTTTGAAATAGCGAAAGAGATGTCTCCTTGTATACTATGGATTCAAGATATTCATGAATTGAATATTCATCGTTCGTATCATAAGCTAGAAGCTGATCCCAAATTCTTACTTTGCCAAATATTGAAAAGTATTGGTGACAGGCGCAGCAATTCCAGCATCCGCAGGAATGTTGTTATCGCTACGACTCACGTACCTGCGAGGATAGATCCAGCTCCAATAGCTCCGAACCGGTTAAACTAATTAATAAATTTTCGAAAATCCAACGGGTATCAACGTCACGAAGAATTATCAATTCTATTACGTATCAAAGGGTGCGAAATGGAGGCTAATCCGCCTCTTCCTCTTATTGAAGGTATTGGGTCTGGAACTACGGGTTATAGTAAACGAGATTTATTCCTTCTTGCTAATGAGGCGTTATTAATAGGTACTTCCAAAAGAAGTAAGATTCTATGTAGCGACGCAATTGAATTAGCTTTGCATAGACAACATTCGACTGCTAGTGATATGGGCAATGGGATAGAATCCGGTTCTGAATGGGAAATCTCTTCTTACGAGATAGCGGAAGCTACTTCAAAGAATAGTTTGATAGATACCTATCTCACAAATACATATATTGGTCGTAACGCGTTAAAAATGCGATTTTATTATTTGTCTAACTGGTATGTGGAACCTTCAATAACCAAGTCAACATTTACTGAATTCACTCTATTTTCGCATATCCTAGGGATACTAGCTGGATTAGTAGCTCGCGATTCGATCCAAATGGATATGAAAAAGAAAGGGAATTTCATTGTTATCGACAAACTTGTAGAGAATGACTTGAACCTAGCTTGTGGTGTACCAGAAAACCTCCCGACTAAATTCTCACGTTCAGATATTTGTAAAGGCGAAAGTCGACACAGCAATAGTCTTTCCTTTTCCGTTTCTACCGCTAAACCCAAGTATTGTTCAGGTGTAGCCTCTACAAGTCGTTCTTCTAAATTTGTGAGAAAGGAGGGATTTAGCAGTCTAACCGACTTCGAACTGCAACAGTCACCCGAACTAATAAACTCAAGTCCGACGGAAGTGTCGCGTGAGATCACTTGGTCCCATAAGGCTTGGCGTCTCCGTTTCCTGCGAAGCGGGGCTTATGAATTGATGAGGGTATTATCTGAACCCAACCATTTGTATGATTTAATTATCCTTTACCAAAATCGGAATTATATACCCCAACAAGATTTTGAATTCAATAAGATTAGGGATGACAGAAGTAAGTGGTGTAGGAAAAGCGGATATCTTTTCAATTTTGAAAAATCTGGGACTAATGTGCCAGATCAAGATATTAAAAGATTGGAAAACCGGTTGGATAACATGTTGTTACGCGAGCAATTTCTCGAATTGGGAATATCCGGCGACTCATCTAATGAATATGAAACACACTGTAATCGATTCGATGAAACGACTCGACTCTTCGGGGGGCGCTTCATCTGGGACCCCATGCTTCTGTTCCAGCCAGATGCTAACATTCCTCCATCGCGTCGCAGCTTGTTGCCGACGAAAGAAGTGGCGCGGAGGCTTTACACCATTTACGGCATGAGGAAGCAGCACCTTAACAAAATGTCAAATAAAAAAATTAAAAATTTCTTCCTCTATCGTGAAGATAATCCGAAATTGAAACCTGACTCATCTATTAAGCAGTGGAATAATCTCCCTGTGGATGAAGAGGAGCGAGATTCCGAATACGTCAAAGAAACTTCCTCTATGGATATACATCTGCAATATCCGCAGATATTTAGTCCCGCTCGCTTTGATTCCTACATGGTAGTAGAAGATTTCCCAGAGCGATTCATTCGGTTTAGGCTTCTGGTTCATAGAAACAAATGGATGAGGCGAAACCGTTGCCCATTTCAGGATTTCCTTATCTATAATATGTTGCTTGAAATTTATTAATATCTATTCAATCCGTTCTGGTTTGGTGGGGCGTCACCAGATCGAGTGACAAAACAAATTTTCCATGAAAGTTCATAGAACAAATCTTAGATACCCCCCATTCTGTCTAGATCTCTAGCAATATAATTAGAAGCCAAATCAGTAAAGGGAAAGTCTATTTTTTCCTTTTACTGATACAAATCATTTTATCGCAACATCTTAAATGGTTAAGATACTGAAGACCATTTCTTATATGAGTCTTTCATGAGTCTTTCTGCTTAGAAAGCGGATTGAGAGGGAGCAATAGCTTATTCCGTAGGGATTTCGCGAAATAGCTTTAGGGATTTTGCAAAATAGCTTTTTAACATCACGCTTGGAGTAGATCCTTTATCTTACAAAGTTGTGGATTTACTCCACTCCCCAGATGACTTATTGATTCGCTCATTCCAATCGCTCAATACACCGGAATTGAAGCGGGGGCCCCCGAAAACGACCTTTGAATAGGCAGGGTCCTTGCCTTGGGGGTATTCAAGGGGGGGGGGGTGAGGACGCACAAATCTTTCTCTCTCCAATTGTTAGAGCTGGAAATAAGCACGATAGTGAATCATTCACTGGTTGGTGGGTCGTGGTCCAACGCAATTTGATTTGGCATATGTGGGAAACACAACTATCCAACTACTAGGAATTACTGACGTAGATTCGAACAAATCTCCCCGGGTAGGATTCGAACCTACGACCAATCGGTTAACAGCCGACCGCTCTACCGCTGAGCTACCGAGGAAAGTGGTAGGGGATTCAGTCTCACACACACTTAAAGACCTTTGCTCTTTGAACCGCCTCTAAATCTCTGATACGTTAAGCTTTCTTCGACATTTCGCGAAGTAAACTTCGCGTACATCCTAACTCCCATTATAGGAGGAGGCGGCGGCGATAGCAATCCCATTTGAATGGAAGGGTCCCCGAATCGCGGGAGAGGGGGGGGGGCGATAGGTCGAGGTCGAGATCAACCCCACAAGCCCCCACGATCCGTATCGATCAATCACCAATTAGTACTTTCTATTCCCCCCCTCGAAGAAGCATAGTAGAATAGCCGCAGGATTCTCCTACTTTACAAAAAGAAGTAATATCTTTGAGGAATAAAAAGAGCAAAAAGGGGAGAGATAGAGATGGGGAAGATGAACAATAGTCGGGAGAAATGAACACGAATCGGAGCTTCGTGAAACGAAAGTAGCAGTTCACGGCAAGGGCGGAATTGGGAAATCAACAACTAGCTGCTAGCAGCACCGGCAAAATAATTCCAATTACTAATCCGAGTAGATAATGAGATATTCTACCATTTTTACCATACCGTGAAATCTCTCCACTAAGAAAACTGGATACACCAATTCCGTTGACAAACCCATCAATTACCCACTGATCGAAATGCAAAACTAGTTTGCTGACGAAGCTCATACCTCGGATGGGGTAAATACCGTAGTAATAATCGATATAACCCCGATTTACGGACCAGTCTCTTACAAAAAATAGAAGAGTATCCAATAAACCTTTATTAATTAATTTCGAATTTTCAAAAACTTTTGTATCCGCAGGTTCAGTACCTCGTCCATAAGCGATGAAGGAAATTACTAATCCACTAAGTGATAAACTAAGCGAAGGGGTTGAGCTTATTAATATCTCTGTCAAATTTTCAAGATGTTTATTAATTTCGTAAAAAGAGGGAATAGAGATCAGCCAGTCAAACAAAAGGTCCAAACCAATTCCCCTTTGGGTTGGGTCAACTCCAGCCAATCCGGCAAATGCGGTGGGTATTGCCAAAACAACCAGAGGCAATACCATACAAAAATTTGACTCTTGGGGATATAGCAAGTTTTGCTCGGAATGAATTTGATTCACCTCTTCACAAATCGGATCCCCTTCAGGAAAACGCGGGATAACGAGGTTTCCCGCTTCTGCAACCCCATTTCGTTCCATATCTGTTATATATGTAGCATTACCAATTGTTTGCGTAGTAGGTGATTCTGCTCGAGCCCCGTCCCATGGAGTAATAATACTTTCGGATGGGAGAGAAGTATCGAAACCAATGTTACTTATTTGATTAGCACGAAAATTTCCCTCAAAAGTGAGAAGGTAGATGCGAGACGTGTAAAACGCGGTAAGCCCTGCTGTAATAGAAGTTATTAATCCGAGATAGGGAGAGCGCAGCCAACTTTCCGTAATAGTTAGATCCTTGGACCAAAAACGCGACAGTGGGGGTATACCACACAGAGAAAGAGTGCCCAAAAGAAAGGTAGTTGCAGTGATTGGCATATGTTTTCGTAAGCCACCCATGAAAGACATATTTTGACTTTTAGTGGGGGAGTATCCGACCACTTTTTCCATGGAATGGATAACTGAACCAGAGCCCAAAAATGACAACGCTTTTGAATACGCATGTGTAATGAGGTGAAACAAAGCAGGTCGAGAAGCGCCAATACCTGAAGCTGGTACCATATATCCTAACTGAGACATGGTGGAGTAGGCCAAACCCCTTTTCATGTCTTTTTGGGCAAGAGCCGACATGGCGCCCGGCAAGGCTGTTACTCCGCCCACCCAAGAAATAGTACACATTGCTGGAGGCAATATCGAAATAAGATTGAAAATTCGAGCTATAGAGGAAATTCCGGCGGCCACCATAGTAGCTGCGTGAATAAGAGCCGATATGGGCGTGGGTCCCTCCGTAGCGTCTGGCAGCCATACGTGAAGTGGAAATTGGGCGGACTTGGCAACCGGACCTAGGAAAGGTGGAAGGGCAATTGTATTAGCAAAGATCGGATTGATAACGCCGGTGTTACTCAATTCAAAAAATCAATCACACAATTCAAAGATCTCGAAACTACCAGTTACCCAGTAGACGCCCGATACACCTAGCAGTAGCCCGAAATCCCCTATGCGGTTGGTCACAAAAGCTTTTTGACAAGCTTTTGCGGCGCTCGATCTCGCAAACCAAAAACCTATTAACAAATAAGAACACATTCCAACTAATTCCCAAAATACGTAAATCTGTATTAGGTTGGGACTGAAAACTAACCCCAACATGGATGCGGTAGACAAACTTAGGTAAGCGTAAAATCTCGCGTATCCCTAGTCGTGACACATGTAGCTATCGCTGTAAACCATCGCTGAAATACCTACGGTAGTAACTAGTACCGACATAGCAAGAGTAAGTGGATCAATCAAAAAACCTATTTTCAAACGAAAATCACTTTTTGGAATCCGAGCCCACAAAAATTGCTGGATAGAGTGAGTCGCAGTTTGTTGCCGAAATAGGGCGGAAGAAACAGACATAGCGGTGATTGACGAAAACGTGTTGAAAGCGGCGCACAAGCGACGTAAGCTTCTTGTAGCTTTTGGGAAGAAGAACGGTAGGGATCCAGTCGAACGAGCAGCTACCAACGGACACAGGGGGATGAAACAAGCATATCTATTTGAGAGTTCCACAGGCGTATCAAATCCTAATTAAATTTGTTGTTGTTTTCAACTTCTTTTGATTGGGAGTCGAAAATAAAAATCTGTGAACAGCATGAAATGGAATATATGCAAATGGTATAATTAGTGCTTAATCAGACAAAAAACTTCATCTGTGCACTTCTTATAGTTTCATGTTATAACAATATGTAAAAAACTTGACAATATTTAAATACGCCCGAGATACTTATTCAAGTCAGACAATTCAGTTGTGAATAGGTTTGCAAATCACCCCCTCATTGTTTTTTAGTATTAAAAAAGAAAATGGAGAGATAAAAAGATAAAATTAGCATGAATAGATATGCAATAATTGACATCGGTGGTAAACAACTCCGAGTTGAACAGGGAAGATTTCACGATGCTCGTCACTTCGCCCCAGTTCGACCCGCGTTGACGTCCAATACAAAAATATCGATAAATCGGGTCTTACTTATTCGTCACGGATCTAGCATCAATTTCGGATATCCGTGGTTGAAAGATGCAGCTGTCAAAGGCAGAATTTTACACGGTTGCTTCAAGGAAAAACTGGTGATACAAAAGATTCACTCCAAGAAGAAAACATGACGAACTTTTGGATATAGAGAAAGCATGACCCGATTCGTTGTTGATTCCATCTCTTTCGGTGGTGAAGACCTAAATAAATCTTAGGCATTTTTTTATGTTGAGTCAATAGATGCTTAGAAAAGTTGGTGTAACAGTATAGAAACTCATTGCTTTACAATTTATCTTTGCTCGTGCTTCTTTTTGTTTAGTTCTTCTCATTATATCCATTCCATTGGTACGTATCAACACAGTTCTAAGTTAGTTGCAAAGGAAAAATATTAGATATATGGCAGTTCCTAAAAAACGAACTTCTGGATCGAAAAAGAAGATTCGTAATCACGCATGGAAAACTAGATCTGCAAGGGCTGCGTCAAGGGCCTTCTCTTTGGCCCAATCTGTTTTAACCGGTCGTTCAAGAAGTTTTTACTACACGGCAGAAAAAAAAGACTCCTAAGGAGAAGCTAGGGATACTTCTTCTCCGTCATTTCTAAAAACGTATTATATCTATATCTACCTATATCTAGGTAGATATAGATAGATGTGAAGTGATAGTTGTTTAAAAAAATCGAAACGAAGGGGAGAGAGGTATAATACCAATTAGTCCTAGTACATTAAGGTTGACAAAAAATCCGACTTTCTCTGCAACATAGGATACTTCAGTAAAGTTTCGAAGTATTTTATTTGACGGCTTTGACACCCGTGAATAATGAATGATTCAACCACATTTATGACATAAGTAAGTTTGATTAGTGAATATTGAACTTAATGGGCAGGGATAAGACAAATGAATTCGAAAGGGGAAGGTAAGTCAAAGGTACTTCTCTTTTGCTTTTTCCTCTTCAAAGTTTCTCCTGCAGATTTCGGGGTAGCAAGACGTCCCCTACCTAAATCTAAATGCATTTGAGTTTCTAAACTGCTTTCCTGGGGAGGCGGCAAACCTATATTACCATTTCTTCACACACCCAGTGACTCTATCTCCATTCGGAATAGCGGGATTCGAACCTGCGACCTCCATCACCCCAAGATGGCGCGCTACCAAACTGCGCCATATTCCGTTATATATGTACACATACATATATATGTATGTCTGATGTTATATGCTAGTGCCGGCGCTATTTTAATTTCATTAATCATTTGTTGAAATAATTTATTCCAAGAGAACCTCCATATCTATTGCCACTTGGACGGAAATTCGTCAACATACTCCCACGCCTTCCGCAACTAGACGTTGACGTGCCACCCCAAACTGATATAGAATAGTTTGACACTCATATTTCTATTTGGAAAAAGCCGCTATGGTGAAACAGGTAGACACGCTGCTCTTAGGAAGCAGTGCCAGAGCATCTCGGTTCGAATCCGAGTAGCGGCATTTAAAAAGTTTCGACTTTTATATCCATGTTTATTAGACGGATATAAAAACATCTATCGATATTTAGATAGACTTTTTTTTTTACCTATAATATAGATGAGTATTTACTCCGGTTCGGTATACTTTTCAAATCAATAAAAATTAGTACCTAATTTCTATCTGAGTTATGAAAGCGGAAATTCCATCCGTCTTTGCGTCTGTACAAGGGAAAAGAAAAAGGGAAAATGTTATTTTGGTAGCAATTGATTCGAATTTGATCAAATCAAATTCGAATGATTTGCTGGTCTTCCTTCATTACGACGCATACCTATATGGAACGCGCTTTTATCCAAATCTCGTTTTTGATGCTCCTTTCCGCTACGCTGCTGAATCCGACCAATTTATTTCACGATTTTGATAAATCGAATAGACTTAGCAAGAAGAGTATGACAATCGCTTCTCTCTGCACGACGGAATTTTCACCAATTCGCTGGTTCCAAACTAGGCATCCACCACCGAGCAATCTGTACGAGTCATCGATGTTTCCTTCATGGAGCTTTTCTTTATCATACGTAATTTCAGAAGTTGGGAATCAGAATGGGTTGTCGGGTGCAATTACAGCGCCGGGTGCTATGCCAACTCACGCCTTTGCAACTCTAGGTCTTCCTGAAGAGATGCAGCAATCCACGCCTTTAGTACCCGCTTTGCAGTCTCATCGGTCGATGACGCATGTAAGTACGATGCCGCCGAGTTATGCAACCCTGTTGTGCGGATCTTTGTCGGCAATATCTCCATCGAGTATTTTCTACGGCGAGGTAAACAATTACTCTGTCTCCGATCCAAGACGCAGTTACGACAAGTGTGGTACTTCACCAAGCAATCATAGCGGAACTGATACGCGGAGTTTTCTTCATCTACTACCCCCAAATTCAAGGAAATGTCAATTAATTAATCGATTAGATAGATGGGCTTACCAAATTATAGGCTTGGGGTTCTCGCTGTTAACCACTGGTATACCTTCCGGAGCGGTGTGGGCTAATGAAGCTCGGGGATCTTATCGGAGCTGGGACCCTAAAGAAACTTGGGCGTCAGTAACTCGGTTAATACACGCTACTTACCTTCATATTAGGATAACCAACAAGTGGATGGGGGAGGGGCCAGCTGTGGCAGCATCTACAGGTTTTCTCTTAGTTCGGGTTTGCTTCCTAGGGGTCAATTTGCTGGGAATTGGATTACATAACTACGGATGGCTAACATAAAAACAACGAAATTGAGAATTACTTAATCAAATATAAAATTTGGTTCACTGGGTTCTCGGTTTCACCGGGTAAACAAAAGAAAAATTAGTGGAAAAAAATAATTAAAAAAAAAAAGGGAAACAGAAACAAACATCTAATAGATGAGCGGGAGGTAGCTGCATCCACTTGTCTGTCTGTTTTTGTTTCCCCATCCCAGCCAACTATTATTCGTTTTAGCTACTGCAGGCATAAACACTTGGAAAATGACAAGCGTATCGCACATAAGTATCGCTGGTGCAACTGGAATTGGCGAGCTTTTCCGCCAAGTAAGAGCCGAAAACCAAATAATTTTTGTTTATGTATCATATTGCTGATAATAATGTACTGCATTTGAGTTGGCCCCCCCCCCCTACTTCACAGTTGAATATGAAAGTAATGTTGAGAACACTTCACTATTCCGTAGAGGTAAAATTAGATTTGGATACGAACCGATACCTAGTATTGGTAAAAAGAGGCAGGTCGAGGTGAATACCTCCCTCGGACCAAAATCAATTAAATGAGGATTTGATTCATTGGACGCCCTGTAGCCGTAAAACATTCGGCGTAACATGGATAACGAGTAGATAGAGACTAATACTGTACCAGCTGCCTCTAGCACTGTAATTTCCACTTTAAATAAAGATGAGTATTGCTCGCTGGTAACGACTCCCAGAAATACCAATAATTCCGATACGAAACCACTCATTCCTGGTAATGCAAGCGACGCCAACGAGAATGCGCTAAACATGGTAAATAGCCTAGGCATCGGAGTTGCTACTCCCCCCAATTCGTCGAGAGAGAGGGTATGCGTTCTGTCATAGCAAGTACCTGCAAGAAGGGGTAACGCCGCGCCAATTAATCCGTGAGAAATCATTTGCAGTATGGCTCCGTTAATACCCGCGTCTGTCAGAGAACCAATTCCGATGGCTACAAAACCCATATGAGAAATTGATGAATAGGCTATCCGTCTCTTGAGATTATGCTGACTCATAGAAGCTAGAGAAGCATATATAATCTGAACTGCTCCGAGCAATATCAGCCATGACCCGAAGAGAAGATGTGCGTGAATTAGTAACTCCAAATTGATTCGAATCAGTCCATATCCTCCCATTTTTGGTAATACCCCAGCTGGTAACATGCATGTGCTGTAATGTGCCTCTCCATGGGTGTCTGGCAACCAGGTATGAAAGGGGAATAGCGGCAGTTTCACCGCATAGGCAATTAAAAAGCCTAAATGGAGAGCAATTTCCAACGAGATAGGGTATGATTTACCCATCAAAACCTGGATATCAAAAGAGGGTACCCCGTTTCCATAAAAACTCGTGGTTAAGGCTGCTACTAGAAGGAAGATAGAGCCGCCGGCCGTGTATGAAACAAATTTCGTGGCCGAATATAGACGCCTTCTTCCGCCCCACAAGCATAGAAGTAAATAGACTGGAATTAGTTCCAGCTCCCACATGAAGAAGAAAAGCAAGATGTCGCGGGAAACAAACAACCCAACTTGAGCGCTATACGTAACTAACATCGAAAAGTGAAATAGCCGTGTATTACGAGTGATTGGCCAAGCCGCTAGGGTTGCCAAAGTAGTTACAAATCCCGTAAGTGAAATGAGACTCATGGAAAGTCCGTCAATACCTAATCTCCAATGGAAATGAATGGAATTTATCCAGTTAGACGTTTCCATTAACTGGATGGATTGGGAATCAAATTGGAAGTGGCTATGAAAAATATAGGTAATCAGCGAGAATTCCGATATGCAAATGCCCGGGGTATACCATCGAATAATTCTGTTTCCACTGCGAGGTAGAATTGGAAGCAAGAAACTGGCAAGAGTTGGAAAAAGAACGATCGTTGTTAGCCGAGGTACATTACTCATCATGAATAAAAAATAATTTTTGATACGGGGGTAGCTGCGAGGGCAATTACAACGACTCATACTCGGACTTCGCAACCTTGAAGCTTCGAGTACGAGTCAAAATAGCTTGATTGTTAGGCTTTATTGTTTTGTCAGCTAACTAGTAGGCTAAACCCATACTGCGGGTGGTTTCAGCCCCTAGGTAGACACGTACACTCGAAAAATCTGTTGGACAAGCAGATTCGCATCTTTTGCAACCCACGCAATCTTCTGTTCTAGGAGCGGAGGCTATTTGACTTGCCTTGCACCCATCCCAGGGTATCATTTCTAACACATCCGTAGGACATGCCCTTACGCACTGGGTACAACCGATACACGTGTCATAGATTTTCACTGAATGCGCCATTGAGTTTACTTACTCCTATTGAATTCATATAACAATTTTTTTTAATAGAGAAGTTGAGATAACATCCTTGTCCCTTACACAGATAAGTATTTCTACCACCAGGTAAAATATTTTTATCTATTTCCAAATTTACCCGATCGGATAAACTTTTTTTATTTCGAAAACTCGTCCCCCATTTATTAAAGGAATAAGTTAACTACTTCTGAAATGCGATGTAGAGGGAGGTATCAATGCAATTTGACAGGTGGGGATACTCTAGTTAAAAAAAAAAAAAAAATTGATTAGATTGGCAAAATCGATTTATGTACTTATCAATCACCATTTTAACAAATTAAACTGATCGATACGAGTGGATCTCCTATTTCGCTGAAGAGAAAGAGCGGTGGCTAACCCAGTGGCGGCCTCGGCAGCCGCAACGGCTATCACAAATATTGTAAATATCTCTCCCCCTGCTTGCTTATTGTTAAAAAAATTTGAAAATATAATAAAATTTGAATTAACCGCATTAAAAATTGACTCTAGACTCGTAAGTGCCCTAACCATATTTTTACTCGTAATTAAGCCGAAAAATCCGACACACGGAAGGTAAGCACCTAGAATTAGTCCGTTTTCAAACGTGATTTATCAGAGTCCTCCTCAAAGATGTTGGTAAGTCAATTTTTTTTTTTTGAAATTTCTTTATCCTATTTTTACTTGAGGGAATTAGAGTTAATCAGGAAAATGAAGAATTATTATGAGATGCTGAAAAAGACGACTTCTCATCAGTTTCATTTGTGTCTTCATCACGCGCTGGGTTAATTGCTCCCACCAAAGCAACTAGAAGAAGTATTGAAAGAAGCTCAAACGGAACTAAGAACTCACTCAGTGATTTATAGCCGAGTTGATGAACATCAATCCTGGGTGTGTTTGACAGAAGTATCTCTGATTGATCGATGAAATTTATGTCAAACCATTTTGTGTTGTGAATCATATTAACCAATACCAAAAAGAGGGCTGCACAAGCTCCTGAAGCGGTAAGGTACCCCACGCCCCGAGCGGTAGGATTGAATCGCGTCGGTTTGTCGGTAACCATTACAGCAGACACAATTAACACATTTATAGCTCCTACATAAACAAGCAATTGTGCGGCAGCTACGGAATCAGCATTCGATGCGAAGTATGATAGGGATATACGGGTAAAAACCGACCCCGAGGAAAAAGCAGGATGAGCCACATTAGCAAATGATACTGCGCCCAAACTTCCTAGTGAAATACCCGATTCTACTATTGACAAAATACATTCATGAATTAATTCAGATAGATTCGTTGGACACAACCACTTCGATACTTCGTGAAATTACCACCTCTGCCTTATATTCGCTCTCTTTATTTTTTGTTACGAATAACCAAATGAAAATAACCAAATGAATCAATTGACCTTTCAGAAAATCCAAATAATTTACAAGTGACTAATTAGGTATTAAGCTAGGTTTTAAGTTTTTCACCCTCAAATCTTTTGGATAAATAATTAAATGAAGTCGAAACCACTTGAATTGAAACATCTTGGGATATAGAAAGAGGTAAACGGCCCAAAGCCGTTTGGTCGTGATTTAGTTCATGACGATCATAGCTAGAAAGTTCATACTCTTCAGTCATTGACAAGCAATTGGTTGGGCGGTACTCGGCACAGTTTCCGCGAAAGATGCAAACGCCAAAATCGATGCTATAGTTTTTTAACCGCTTTTTCTTGATGTCCTTCATCAAGATCCAATCTACGACCGGCAGATTGATCGGACGTACTCGGACACGTACTTCGCAAGCAATACATTTGTCGAATTCAAAATGGATGCGTCCGCGAAATCGTTCGGATGGTAAAATTTTTTCATACGGATATTGGACAGTTATGGGTGAACGATTTGAGTGATCTAAAGTAACCGCGGAGCCTTGACCTATGTATTTTGCGGCTTCTACGGCTTGTTGTCCATAACTTCGAAATTCAATTAGTGTGGAAAACATAGAATAGATTGACCCAACTTGCTACTTGTTTCTAGTACAGATAAACCTATATGTACAGGAAAAGAAACAAATATGCTGTTTGTTTCTTTTCTTTTTTTAGATTAAACAGATTTGACTTGAACTGAAATTGAAGTAAGGGAGGTTAGTTTATCAACAGAAGTTGAAACGAGGCTGTCAGCAACAAATTTCCTGAAGCGATAGGCAAGGGAAATTTCCATCCAAGATCTGGTAATTGATCTATTCTTACTCTAGGTAAAGTCCATCTTGTTAAGATAGAAATAAATATAAATAAATAAGACTTGGATAACGTGGTGATAATACCCACCCCTGGCCCCAACAAACCGGAAGACTCACCGCTAGAATTTGGAAACGGAAAATCTCGTCCAAGATTTTCAAAGAAAGGAATTGAGGAATCCCACCCACCCAAATATAAAATTGTTACAAATGGCGAGGAAGCCAATAGATTTGAGTGAGAACCGACATAAAGTAGACCAAATTTCATTCCTGAATATTCGGTTTGATAACCCGCTACCAGTTCTTCCTCCGCTTCCGGCAGATCAAATGGCAGTCTCTCACATTCTGCTAGTGACGAAATAGGAAAAGCTATGAACCCTATAGGCTGACGCCACAGATTCCATCCAAAAAAACCGTATTTAGACTGTGTTTTGGCTATATCAACCGTACTCAAGCTACCAGATAAGAGTAGTCGACGGTGACCTCCGCCTCTAATTCAAAACCGTACGTGAAATTATAGTTTCATACGGCTCCTCATCAATTTTATGGAGGGAGATTAATGACGCGCGGCCGTCATCTGTGGCTGAAGTAGAAATAACCAACTCGAATTAGTGGGATTCCGTTTGCCACGACAAGGTAATTGCTTCTGAATCTATCTCAACCTCACTTATTTTTTTTTTTAAATCATGACCTATTGGAAAACTTCTCAAGTTCAACATATATATCTGTTATCTCTAAATATAAAAAACTTGTCATCCCTAAATATGAAAAACAGTGAAATTGGTTTTAGTTCCATCTGAAGATAGAAATAGAAGTAAGATCAACTAGTTCGGCAATGTTCCTGTTGTAGCAACCCCCATACCAAAACTAGAGAAGCTCATACTTGATTTTCTGATCACCAAAACTGTCATGAGGGTTACTTCGTTCCAAATGGTTATCGTCGCAGTGAACAGGACTATACTCGAGACTGAAATACGTCGGATGCACCACTCAGCCGTCCCTACCGAGACTGAGTCTATCTCATGCGCGGAAGCACTAAGAAAAGCAGGTAAACGTTTTTAAATTTCAACTCTTTATATATATTGGTGCTCTGGTTGTCCCTCCTTATTATTACAACCCTCCCTGCTTGACAAATCCCTTGCGCATATTGGTGTTTCTTACTGTTCACTTTCATCCAATCCTAAGGAGAAGTTTGAAACGAATACCCGTTCCCGCGTCAAGCCTGGGTGGAGCCTAGACCTGGGGTAAGGCGGCGGTCAATTCACCGCTCGGATATGCTTCTACGCCCGTACATGGGGTGTGGGGTTTGAACCCGTAACTGCGAAGACGCCGTTTGATCTCACCCAACTAACTATTTGGTCTATCACTTAGTAATATTCTTATACTATTTACTACTTAATAATAACTAGTAAGTTTTCGTCTATTACTAATGCTTAGCGAATCGCACGTAGGGATGCAGATAATATACACAAAGCCAGGGGTATCTCGTAACTGATAGATTGGGCAGCAGCCCTTAGACCACCTAAGAAAGAGTATTTGTTATTCGAGGCGTACCCCGCAATAGGAAGACCCAAAGGTACGATGCTTGAAACAGCGACCCGGAAAGAAGCACCTATACCCAGATCAGATAAAACGATATTTTGGTCGAAGGGTATTACCAAGTAACTTATTAGGACTGGTGTGACTACAACGGCTGGTCCAGTGATAAATAACCAAGCATCACCTCTGGATGGAATGATGTCTTCTTTTAACAGGGGTTTGATTCCATCCGCCAAGGATTGGGTAATTCCCAACGGACCCGCATATTCCGGTCCGGTGCGTTGCTGTACCCCTGCAGACACCTTTCGCTCGAGCCGCACGATTACTAGTACTCCCGTCGTGACTCCCGTAACTAAAATGAGAGTATGAACTAGAATCCAAATTGATTCGAGGGAAGTTGTTGCGAACTCCAACTCGCTAAATAATTGAACTAATTGCTTTGTGTAAATTTCGATATGAGTTGCCATTTCAGCGATCAACCTCTCCCATAGTGATGTCTATGCTACCTAATATTGTCGTAATATCCGCGAGCTTCATTCCGTTTATCAATTGAGGAAGAATCTGCAGATTTATGGAACCAGGCGGACGAATCTTCCACCGCCAGGGAAAAACACTGTCATCTCCGACTAGAAAGATTCCTAATTCTCCCTTGGGAGCTTCTACTCTTACGTAATGCTCTTGTTTAGGTGACTTAGAAGTGGGAGGAGATTTCTTGCCAACGAACTGGTAATTGAAACCACCCCAGTCTATCTCTATTTCTTGTTGGACGAGACGCCGGCCCTCCAGATTTTCATACGGACCTCCTGGAAGAAGTTTCAGCGCCTGTTGAATGATATTAATTGATTCCTTCATTTCATCAATTCGCACCGAATAACGAGCTAAGGAGTCTCCCTCTTCTTGCCATTTAATCTGCCAATCCAGGTTGTCGTAACACTCATAGTGGTCGACTTTGCGAAGATCCCATTGAACTCCCGAGGCCCGTAATACAGGTCCGGATAAACCCCAACTGATAGCGTCTTGTCTGCTGGTGAAGCCTACCCCCGTTACCCGTTTCAAAAAAATAGGATTCCTTGTAATTAACCGTTCATATTCATGAATTTTTGGTAGGCAATAATGGCAGAAGTCCAAACACTTGTCTACCCATCCATGGGGCGGATCTGCGGCAACTCCTCCTATGCGAAAATAGTTATGCATCATTCGCATACCGGTAACAGCCTCGAACGAGTCATAAATCATTTCCCTTTCTCGAAATATGTGAAAAAATGGAGTTTGTGCACCAATATCCGCCAAGAATGGCCCAAGCCACAACAAATGCGAAGCTATTCGACTCAATTCGAGCATGATTACGCGTATATAGCTAGCTCTTCCGGGTATTTGAATATTTGCCAATTTTTCCGGCGCATTGACCGTTACTGCTTCGGTGAACGTGGTGGCCAAATAATCCCATCTTGTTACGTACGGAAGATATTGCAAAATCGTCCTGTTCTCAGCAATTTTCTCCATTCCTCGATGCAGATATCCCAATATTGGTTCGCAATCAACAACATTCTCGCCATCTAATGTAACAACAAGCCGAAGAACACCATGCATAGATGGATGATGAGGGCCCATGCTTACTGTAACTGGATCCAATTCTCTAAGATGCATACTCGTGAATCACTTCCTTTCCAGTAAATATCACGAGATCTAGCTTCGCCGGAAGAAGTCGCGCCAACTGTGACACGTCGAAGTGTCAAACCTTTACCCAAAATCTAACGCCCTTTCAAACCCCGGATACCCAAATTTCTTACAATTTTGGTGTATAGAGCTGTATTTTCATCGGATAAATAAATTAAAAGACGCCTACGTCTACCGAGTAATTTCCGCAAACCTCTTTGGGATGAGTAGTCTTTGGAGTGTAATTCCAGGTGGGAAGTAAGCTTCAAAATCTGATGAGTCAAATAATAAATTTGGGAAGCGGTGAGCCCAGTATCTCGGTTCCCACCGACTAGCTGCGCGTCAATAAATTTATATTTATCCGTAGTAATAATGATAATAATTACGATTGCTTGCTCCGTCTCAAATCGATTATAAGCTGTTTAGTCAGCAGTTGCAGCAATAGCGCCTTGGACGGAAGAAGTCCGATTTTCTCACGTGCGATGCAGTACCACATCAGGTAAGTGTGAGTCTCTATGGTTGATCCACGAACAGTCATAGCTTTCGTAATGATTCGCATTACATATATTGTGATATTGTGTAATTAATCGGAGATACCTCCGTTTCGGCAATTCCAATTAATTACACATCTGTTGAAATCTTCGTTTTATGTCTCATAGCTCTTTACTCTTGTTAATTCCGATTAATGGGATACATACGAATTCTAAGTATCGTGAATCGGCTCCCGGTAGTAATGCTGAAGCAGAATCTACCAGTGCAGGCTAATTCCTCTAGGCGGTGGCTGGGCCACAGAAATCGTTTAACTTCTTGAACTTCCCTTATCCCCGAAGGGTTAGACTCTCCGCTACCACGGGTCCGTTCAACTCTCGATATTGGATCAAATTTGGAGTCGAGGTAGCGTGCTCCCGGTTTGGTAGACCTCGACATTAGCAGAGATTGAAGGAATCGAAATTCCCGTCGACGTCGCGAAAGCAGGAGATCTCCAACGTTATAAATGTGAGATCTCTTTTCGTTTACTTCTGTGGCTATAAGTGACAATTTCGAAACATAAGTATCGCTATATATCTTCTTGTATAGTCGTTTCTTGACTCTGTTTTTCAACCTAGACTTGAATTTTAGCAAGGGATTAGTTATTTTGTACACCAAATTTTGGTCGTCAAATAATATCGGCAAACGATGAGCCGAAAGGATAGACAAGTCATAGAGAAGACCAAGTTTCGTTCTTGCGTTGAAATGTAGGTCTAATAGCTCCGAATCTACACGGGTATTCGCGCAAAGCGCGACGAGATCGCGGTCATCCCCTAACATTCTCGTGAGAGCTGTTAGGCTTCTCAAATTTTCTAGTTTCACTTCAGACTTCCATTTCCACCGAAAGAGGTAGTCTGCATCTTCTCTTTCATCTAGCATTGTTTCGTACAGTTCATCAGATACTTTTTGGAATCTACGACTTATATCTAGTACTATGCCGTATATAATATTATCCCTCAAAATAGGATCTCTTGACCTTCTTATTTTCTTCTTAGAAAGGCTTTTTGCTCCTGCAAAATCTGTAACTAGCCACGGCATCAAATCAAACTTAGAGTTGAATTTGATCTCCGAATCGGAGGTGCGGAAGTCGGAGAATCTGCTAATCCCCCTCCTCTCCACTTTAGTCATTTTTGAAATACGACTTTCGCGGCGAAATCTCCGTGCGGCAGCATCTTGTCGGATGGAAAATTTCCGTATATCTCCACCTCGTGGAAAATCAATGAGACCTTGTGACGGGTATCTACGTTTGCGGAGCCTACTGAGATTTCTAACTCGATCCCTAAGTAAGGGTTTTTTGGTATATATGGAATAACTGTGTGACTCACCTCGAAGGGCGTGATATTCGTGTCCATTTACAATTTCTTTTCTGATATCACTCAGTTCGTTCAAGCAATCAGAACTATTTCTCCATCTGTAGGGTGCTACGTCGCGCCACGGTGCTACTGGCAAGTTGTATTCAGAGAAGCAATCCAACCATTTATTCCAATTACCGACGTCTGGATCGGATAACTTCCTCGAAAATCCCCATTCTTCTATGCACTTCAAAATCTGTTCACTGAACAATTCTTTTGCAATTTCACTAGTCGCCTCATCAAAGGAGATATCCGTGCAATTACTTATTTCAGTTGAGTTTGAAGTAGTTGAGTCGCACCTAATTGAAAGCCTGGAGGAACTTACCGAATAAGCCAAAGATCGTTCAGACTGATGAGGAGTTATTTCACCATCTCGGCCTCCGTCGCTTTTAACTCGTTCCTCCCGACTGCTCCTACTACTAGTCGCCACTAAATTCAGATTTAAGTTTTTTTTCACGCCGAGATCCCAAATACTGTTATAGAGATAAGCCTGAGGTAACCACTTATTTTTGCCGAGTCGTGACAATCTACTTTCCGATCTGGAGAAAACTAAATCTGTTTCCCGAATGGTACTATTAACTACCTCTGCTAGTTGCGCGCGCAATGCAACGAGTTCATCGAAGTAATAACATAAATACCTGCTAACCTTTAGATATGATGTTGATGTAACCAAAAGGGATTTCTCGATTGTTTCTGCAACGAGTATATGTAACTTCAAGGTCATTTCTTTAAAATTTTTTAATTCTTCCTCATCAAATTTTATGAAATTGGCGAGGTCTGTATCTTTCAACGTGTAATTTAAAGCCAATTCATTCACTTGAGTTGTTTCGGTGTCCGGCTGATCCAGATCAACTCCCCCATTTGCATCTAACGGATTTGGTAATCCGGTTACATAATTCTTTGCCAAGAATTTATTATTATTCGACGTTTGACTAACTAATTGCTTACTAATATCACTAGCTGGTCGCACTTCCTCGCTGACATCAAAGGATCCTCCATTTCTTCCTCCATCGAAATTTAAATTCAATTCTACTATTTTATCGGTATCGCCGATAGATGCGGGACGTCTCCGAGTATTGGAAGTTGGTACGGAGTTAGCTGAGACTCCTCTGGTCTTGAAAAGCAGGTTGAATTCCCTTAATAGAATTAGACTTGGTTTCAACATTTCTCCCAAATTGAATTTGGAATCGAGAAAACGGTAGGCTTGCTTGGTTCCCAGTGAAAACCCTTCCCCGCAGGTTCGAATCAATTCCCTTCTCACAGGCCTCCAGAATAGAGGTTGTTTTTGGATGCTTCCAAAAGGTATATCTGTCTGATATCCCAAAGCAGTTAAATAGGTAAATCTAGGCCTCTTTTGTTTCAACCTATGTTTATTCTTTGATTTTCGATCCTCAATAGAGTCAGCTTTTGTATATATCTTCCGAGGAGTCAGTCGTTTTTTCCTCCCACTGGAGTGCCAGGGCTTCAGCTGAAACGGATATACGACCTTTATTTGTATACCTTCTCTCAACCAGCGGGGGGGAAGTTGATCCTGGGAGAACTCCTCACCGTCAAACGTGCAATTAATGTGAATTTCTTTCTTCCATTTTGCCCAGTCTTTATTCCATTCGGAGTTTTGCCGAAGCAACATACGGCCAGCAGTTTTGAAAACTATAAGTACGGGTAGCTTTATAAACTTTCGAAATTTCGATTGAAAAACCAGCATGTAGCCCCTTCCATTATGAATGGGACCTATGTCTGATCTAGCTGCTACAGCTGAACGAGCAAGTTTCGACTGACTTAAAGTTTTTTTCGTTAATGAGGAAGTAGTTAATTGCTGTCCAAATTGGTAATTCGTGATCTCCTCCGAGTCAGTAAACGGTTTTTTGGTATTCGAACCCGTTAACTGCCCAACGGGTAATTGAAGTAAGATTGGTACTTCCGCTAATCTAATGAAAAAAGCCGAACGCACTTTCTCTTGAGGTGCTTTCCATAGCAATGTCTTTCGTCTCCTGGACCGCATGGACCCCTTCAGGAATTTCCGACGGAAGTCAGATATCCTTGCATATCGTTTCACTAATTTCGTTGATCTAGGTTTTCCCTTTGCGAAGGTGAAGCCAACATTCCGTAATTTTCTGTGACGGATATCGCCGTCTGCTCCCGGAAAATCAAACTCAGTATCGAAATATTGCTCGTTATTCCGAGCCAGATTTGCACTCAGATCATCAATTTTGCGCAGTGTGCGCACCCCTTTTCTTGGGTTTAGGGGGCGTTTCCGGCCGTTCACCAAAAATCTATTTGATAGGAAAATTCGATCGAATTTGTAGCAATTCTCCTCTTCTTTTATATAAGTCAAAAATAATGCTCGATCCTCGGGATCCAAGTTCATCATTTCTTCCCAAGTAACAACGGGCCCGGACGGAGATTTTACCTTCTTGAGAATTTTTTGCACGTCGTAATCATACGAAACTCGGTTTTCAAACATGAATTGGAACATGCGTCGAGCTTTTGCTGGCAAAGTTTCCCACGGTAGAGGATTCCTGCCTCCTCGCCTCAACCTCCCATTACTCGAAGAAATCCGATCCTCGATTAAATTCTTTTTAGTTGCAACGGCATCTCTCCCCCTTCTACTTCTTTCCCTTGTCTCTAACTCAGTCCAATCCCATCTGCCGAAATCTAGTTCATCCCCCGTTAAAAATGTTTGTGGGACCGGAATCCGCACACGTAAATCACCGACAAAAGGATCGTAAACGTGAGGTACCCTTCCCCCACTCCCACTTACCAATCGAGTTTTTCTTTCTATCACTTTTGAAAAGAGAGATCCAGTATCCAATAATTTGACTCGATCTACCAATTCTTTCTGAAAAATTTTATTTTTTACCAATTCGTGTAAAATCCAGCCTCGATATGAGGAATAGTTCCCCGAAAACTTATGAGACCCCACTAGGAAATTCTCCAATCATTTTTCAAAAATTGACAAACTGGGCAACGCCGCGATGCATAATCTCTGTTTCCCATCAGTTAAACACTTCTTGAAGAAATACGTAGATGTTTTTCCCTTGTAAAAGCTGCTATTTAAATCGAATCGGCTATTTTTGATGAGTCGATTACCTCGATTCTCCCTGGAGGGATCAGAAAAAGAAGTAGGCCACGGCTTGAAGAACCACCACGAAAAATCTGGGTACTCAGCAATGTCCCAAAAAGATATTTCCTTATCATGGGATTCATTCATGAACTTTATGGTCCAAAAAGACACCGGAGCTCTACCAAGATAAATCAACGCGTTTGATGCAAAAACAATACTAAAAGTTGCGTAGATAGCACGTTTTACCAACAAATATATTATTGGTGAATCTTTTTTCACACGAATCAAGAGTAATTTGGACAAGTAGCTGAACACTATGTGACCACCTAACCAACCTAAAAAACTAGTTATTACAGATGTTAAATTATCGCTGTGGCGAAAGAGAAACAGGTGGATTAGTCTTGCCAAGACAGGATTCGGCAGTAGAATAGGATTCAGAATTTGAAACAAGAAGCTATTGAGGAAGAAACTTACTACTCGCAAATCGCGCAGTGAGGTGACGGGACGCAAAATCTCATAATTGGGTAAGTCATTAATTGTTAAGCAAAATACAACCATGTAAGGTATTACAACGATGGTTAGTAAATGTGGCTTTAATAGCAATATATAGATCGGCGAACAATATATTGATACTGCAGTTGCTAGCTGCGCCAGCATCAAACCACTCAGAGACGCGAGGCCACCAATATTCCCCCCCAAGAGAAAAGATCTGATACATAAGATTTGGGAAGGTCCAACAGGTAGTGCAGCAAGTAAACCGTAGTATAGGCCAAATAGTATATAGGGACTCATTGATTTCAGCCCAGTTAGTGACAAAATATTTGATGTATTTATATTCGTTGTAGTATTTTTGATGTACGGAATCGCTGCCCTATTTGCCCCCAAGCCTTCGCGATTTTCCCTCTTCACCCAGACCCCTCGGGAGGTGTCCCCCGCCTCAACATCCACTCCTCCGATGTCCGTATCAATACCACTTACATTATACACACGAATGTGAAATAAGACAAATAGTTCTGCAAAATCAGTTACGGATTTGGACCGCAAACTTGACCAGATAGTTCTTATTTTCCTAATCATAAAAAAAAAACTAATGAAATAAACAAAATTTTTGATTAAGAACTTATATGGATGACTATAGTATATATATATATATATAACTCTTCATAATGATTAAATTACCAAATTTTAACAATTTCTTGATGAAGGCTTAATTAGACATCTACTGCCTGTCTCGATAAGCTGCGCCAGCCTAATACAGAGTCACTTCTACGTCGCAATGGACGAGTAACTAGCTCAAGAACGTCCCTCGCATTAACAGATCCATGAATTTGCGCAAATGTGAATTCGACCGACCATTTGGTATCTATATCTCTGGCCTCTAGGGGATTGGCGTGGGCCATTCCCGTAATAGCCAAGTCAGGTTTTAGCTCATGCATACGCTGCACCTGGCTATAGTTGTCAGGTTTTTCAACAATCCGGGGCATGGGCTTTTTCATATTCTCACAAGTATGTTGCAAAAGCAATAGCTCAGCAGCTTGATATCGCCTATCCATATAGGGAATACCTACTTCGTAAACAACCATTCCGCATCGAATTAGAAATCTTGCTAGAGAGATCTCCAATAGATTATCTCCCATGAAAAAGATGGATTTACCAGTTATTACTTCAAGGTAATCACTAAGATTTTTCCATATCTGATTCTCCCTCTCTTCGAGGCCTTCTGGTTTTACGTCAAATACTGGACATGTTTTTTCGATCCAAGCGCGTGTTCCATCGGGACCGATAGGAAAGGGTGCCCCAACCAACTGGCATTTCCTCCGACGCATCGGTGTTGTCGCCGTTCGGCTCAGGAAAGGGTTTACCCCGCAGACGTAGACGCCTTCCCCTAAAGCAGGAAGTTCGGTATATTTCTGCGAGGGTAGCCAACCCGACACAGAAACAGACTGACGCTTTGATTCCAAATTCAATTGAGAAGCTACACTCGAAGGCAAAGATCCAAAAAGTACTAGATTAAATCTATTTGAATTATATTTTTCGTCGAAAAGTTTTTTCGACGAAGCAACGTCAGCCACAACAAGATTAGCTGCCTTTTCATGTTGGTCTGCGGTATGACGATTATACTCCGGACATCGATGTGTCATGGCAGCCAATACAGTATCTTCCCCCTGCGTGAAGGCGTAGTCTAACCCATTTGCCCGTGCGACCACAATTGGTATTCCGAGCTGCTTCTCCAATTTGGGTGCTATGCCCTCCAAATCCATTTTTATTATCTCTGTGGTACAGGTGCCAATCCAAATAACAACACTGGGGTTCCTATCGTTTTTTATTTGTAAGCAAATTCTTTCCAATTCTTTCTGATCATTTAACTGAGCTGAAATGTCTCCCTCTTCCGATTCTGCCATTGCGTAACGAGGTTCTGCGAAAGTCATGACTCCAAGAGCATTCTGCGAAAAGTAACCACGAGTTTTTGTACCTACTACTAAGAAAAAACTATCTTCAATTTTTTGGTATAGCCAGGCCACACAGCTAATGGGGCAGAAAGTGTGATAATTACCGGTTTCGCACTCAAAGGTGGGAATCTCAAGAGTCTTCATGAAAGTGTTTCCTTGCAGAGGTGTAGGTGTATATATGTTTATACGCGAAGACGCAGCCTCTCTAGTATCAAATAATCGTAAAACTAAGTGGAGTATCTCGTTGATCACGCAGAGTATCTTGCTGATCATTTCGAGTTTTTCCCTTCTTTTCCGAATTAGGGTTTAAGTAGAAGTCGGAAAGTAAGCTAGGTAATTCCCTATCTGGAATTTCTCTCGGTACGATTCCCTCTGGCTTAGATAGAGTTTAATCCGCTATATTTGAATGGAAATCACAAACAAAATTCAAATTTGGTTGGCATTCAGCCATTTCAAATAAAGTTTTTCCCTTTACCCTAGAAACACGAATATCTTCAACTAGGGGTAATACCTCTAGTACAGGCATAGGGCAAGCTTCCACGTATTTATTAATTAAGTCTCTTTCAGATGTTCGGTTTCCCACTAAACCGGCTAGCCGTAGGGGGTGGGTATGCGCCTTTTCCCTGACCGATGCGGCAATGCGATTTGCTGCGAACAGGGCGTCAAATCCATTGTCCGTTATAATAATACGGTAATCCGCATAATTCAGTGGAGCAGCAAAGCCCCCGCAAACCACGTCTCCCAAAACATCGGATGAAATAATGTCGTATTCATAAAAGGCATTTAATTCTTTCAGTAGCTTCACCGTTTCTCCCACGACATATCCCCCGCAGCCTGCCCCGGCGGGGGGTCCGCCGGCTTCAACGCGATCCACCCCGCCATAACCCCCGTAGATCACATCTTCGGGCCACACATCTTCGTAATGGTAATCTTTCGATTGCAAGGTATCTATAATTGTAGGTATTAAGAATCCTGTGGGAGTGGAAGTACTATCATGTTTGGGGTCACACCCGATTTGAGGTATCCGTTTTCCCCGTCTAGCTAAAGCTATCGATATGTTGCAGCTAGTTGTTGATTTCCCAATTCCGCCCTTGCCGTGAACTGCTACTTTCGTTTCACGAAGCTCCGATTCGTGTTCATTTCTCCCGACTATTGTTCATCTTCCCCATCTCTATCTCTCCCCTTTTTGCTCTTTTTATTCCTCAAAGATATTACTTCTTTTTGTAAAGTAGGAGAATCCTGCGGCTATTCTACTATGCTTCTTCGAGGGGGGGAATAGAAAGTACTAATTGGTGATTGATCGATACGGATCGTGGGGGCTTGTGGGGTTGATCTCGACCTCGACCTATCGCCCCCCCCCCTCTCCCGCGATTCGGGGACCCTTCCATTCAAATGGGATTGCTATCGCCGCCGCCTCCTCCTATAATGGGAGTTAGGATGTACGCGAAGTTTACTTCGCGAAATGTCGAAGAAAGCTTAACGTATCAGAGATTTAGAGGCGGTTCAAAGAGCAAAGGTCTTTAAGTGTGTGTGAGACTGAATCCCCTACCACTTTCCTCGGTAGCTCAGCGGTAGAGCGGTCGGCTGTTAACCGATTGGTCGTAGGTTCGAATCCTACCCGGGGAGATTTGTTCGAATCTACGTCAGTAATTCCTAGTAGTTGGATAGTTGTGTTTCCCACATATGCCAAATCAAATTGCGTTGGACCACGACCCACCAACCAGTGAATGATTCACTATCGTGCTTATTTCCAGCTCTAACAATTGGAGAGAGAAAGATTTGTGCGTCCTCACCCCCCCCCCCTTGAATACCCCCAAGGCAAGGACCCTGCCTATTCAAAGGTCGTTTTCGGGGGCCCCCGCTTCAATTCCGGTGTATTGAGCGATTGGAATGAGCGAATCAATAAGTCATCTGGGGAGTGGAGTAAATCCACAACTTTGTAAGATAAAGGATCTACTCCAAGCGTGATGTTAAAAAGCTATTTTGCAAAATCCCTAAAGCTATTTCGCGAAATCCCTACGGAATAAGCTATTGCTCCCTCTCAATCCGCTTTCTAAGCAGAAAGACTCATGAAAGACTCATATAAGAAATGGTCTTCAGTATCTTAACCATTTAAGATGTTGCGATAAAATGATTTGTATCAGTAAAAGGAAAAAATAGACTTTCCCTTTACTGATTTGGCTTCTAATTATATTGCTAGAGATCTAGACAGAATGGGGGGTATCTAAGATTTGTTCTATGAACTTTCATGGAAAATTTGTTTTGTCACTCGATCTGGTGACGCCCCACCAAACCAGAACGGATTGAATAGATATTAATAAATTTCAAGCAACATATTATAGATAAGGAAATCCTGAAATGGGCAACGGTTTCGCCTCATCCATTTGTTTCTATGAACCAGAAGCCTAAACCGAATGAATCGCTCTGGGAAATCTTCTACTACCATGTAGGAATCAAAGCGAGCGGGACTAAATATCTGCGGATATTGCAGATGTATATCCATAGAGGAAGTTTCTTTGACGTATTCGGAATCTCGCTCCTCTTCATCCACAGGGAGATTATTCCACTGCTTAATAGATGAGTCAGGTTTCAATTTCGGATTATCTTCACGATAGAGGAAGAAATTTTTAATTTTTTTATTTGACATTTTGTTAAGGTGCTGCTTCCTCATGCCGTAAATGGTGTAAAGCCTCCGCGCCACTTCTTTCGTCGGCAACAAGCTGCGACGCGATGGAGGAATGTTAGCATCTGGCTGGAACAGAAGCATGGGGTCCCAGATGAAGCGCCCCCCGAAGAGTCGAGTCGTTTCATCGAATCGATTACAGTGTGTTTCATATTCATTAGATGAGTCGCCGGATATTCCCAATTCGAGAAATTGCTCGCGTAACAACATGTTATCCAACCGGTTTTCCAATCTTTTAATATCTTGATCTGGCACATTAGTCCCAGATTTTTCAAAATTGAAAAGATATCCGCTTTTCCTACACCACTTACTTCTGTCATCCCTAATCTTATTGAATTCAAAATCTTGTTGGGGTATATAATTCCGATTTTGGTAAAGGATAATTAAATCATACAAATGGTTGGGTTCAGATAATACCCTCATCAATTCATAAGCCCCGCTTCGCAGGAAACGGAGACGCCAAGCCTTATGGGACCAAGTGATCTCACGCGACACTTCCGTCGGACTTGAGTTTATTAGTTCGGGTGACTGTTGCAGTTCGAAGTCGGTTAGACTGCTAAATCCCTCCTTTCTCACAAATTTAGAAGAACGACTTGTAGAGGCTACACCTGAACAATACTTGGGTTTAGCGGTAGAAACGGAAAAGGAAAGACTATTGCTGTGTCGACTTTCGCCTTTACAAATATCTGAACGTGAGAATTTAGTCGGGAGGTTTTCTGGTACACCACAAGCTAGGTTCAAGTCATTCTCTACAAGTTTGTCGATAACAATGAAATTCCCTTTCTTTTTCATATCCATTTGGATCGAATCGCGAGCTACTAATCCAGCTAGTATCCCTAGGATATGCGAAAATAGAGTGAATTCAGTAAATGTTGACTTGGTTATTGAAGGTTCCACATACCAGTTAGACAAATAATAAAATCGCATTTTTAACGCGTTACGACCAATATATGTATTTGTGAGATAGGTATCTATCAAACTATTCTTTGAAGTAGCTTCCGCTATCTCGTAAGAAGAGATTTCCCATTCAGAACCGGATTCTATCCCATTGCCCATATCACTAGCAGTCGAATGTTGTCTATGCAAAGCTAATTCAATTGCGTCGCTACATAGAATCTTACTTCTTTTGGAAGTACCTATTAATAACGCCTCATTAGCAAGAAGGAATAAATCTCGTTTACTATAACCCGTAGTTCCAGACCCAATACCTTCAATAAGAGGAAGAGGCGGATTAGCCTCCATTTCGCACCCTTTGATACGTAATAGAATTGATAATTCTTCGTGACGTTGATACCCGTTGGATTTTCGAAAATTTATTAATTAGTTTAACCGGTTCGGAGCTATTGGAGCTGGATCTATCCTCGCAGGTACGTGAGTCGTAGCGATAACAACATTCCTGCGGATGCTGGAATTGCTGCGCCTGTCACCAATACTTTTCAATATTTGGCAAAGTAAGAATTTGGGATCAGCTTCTAGCTTATGATACGAACGATGAATATTCAATTCATGAATATCTTGAATCCATAGTATACAAGGAGACATCTCTTTCGCTATTTCAAAAACGAGATTTAATCGGTGTACGCTTTCTTTCGAGATGAAATTTCCACGTGCATTATTAAAAAAGGATCGGTTGTATATCAGCTTTTTCATCGGTAGTTTCACCATTGGAAAGTAGGAATCGAATGCTACATCTCTAATAATGGAAGATCGGCCAGTTTCTATGGGTCCCACTAGCAAAATTCCTTTAGATGGTAATAATCCCGATTGGAGTGAGATAGGTATGTCATGACATGGCATATTTGGTAGACTGCCTCTTCGTCTCGTTGCTACCGAAAATAGAATATTTCTCTCAAGGGCGGAAAAAGCCCACTTCTCCGCAGGATCCAACTTACGGATCTTGTGACTCGATAGATCATTTTGCCAGAATTGAAGTAGGTATGCCAAAACATTAGATCTTTCTTGTGGATAAGGTTCATTAGAAATCTCGCTGCTCAATAAGTCGTAATTGGAATTCAATTTCGACACATACCTATAAAGAATTTTATTCGTCACTAAATGTTGAGTCGGTAGTTCTTTCTTACTATCTAGGATATCGGAGCTTTCTTTACGAAACATCCATGAATCGAGTTCATCTTTCACAAAGAAGAAAGAGATTATATTGCTCATATAATTTAAGAATCTATTCAAAGAATAGATTAATAGATCTCTCGTTGCCATTTAGCTTGTCGAAGGGGAATACATTACCTCTTTCAAATAGGATCCACGCGTTGGGTCTGTTAAATATTCAATAGTATTGAAACGTTTCCATAAATGAAAGGAATTGAAACCCGAAACGGCAGACAAAGGGTGTTTGAATAATACAAGAACAATTAATACTGAAAGAATGAAGTAATAGAAGATAGACCTATTGGAAAATTGAGATACTGACCATCCTCCCGAATGTAAAATCTCCGCTTCATCAGGAATTTCTTCGAAAATGAGAAGACTTATCTCGGATACTATAGTATTGATAGAATCGCTGTCAAATCTCAATCCTAGGCTTTGCAGTCTTTGGAATAAATAGGCTTTCGCGCCATCTACCACATCCTCAGCAATTATTTTATAAATTCTAGGAAAATGATGATTTGAGTCATAACTTATTTTAAGTACTATTTCTGGATATGTTTCTCTAATCAGATCATAGAAGTATCTCCACCAGGTGGGGGTAAGAAACCAAGGTATATAATCTCTAAATAAGCTCCATTTTTCACCGATATTGTCTTTCCAAAAGATCCAAGAGATCTTATATCTGTTCAAATCTTTTAATAATTCATTGAAATTGATAAAGTGGGATGGACGAACAGCCTCTTTCCGGATAGATTGATCCGCATAGTCCGTATCTTCGCGCGCAACCTCCTTTCCAATCGATTCTGCTAGAGATCTCGATGCTACATCGCTGCATAATGGGAGTCTTAGCGACCAGTAAGATGTTTCCATTTCTTCCGGTTCCCAGAAATACTTAATAGACAAATTCCTTTGGTAGACTCGATCCAACACCATATTCCTGGGGCGATATTGGGGTCGCCGATCCGACGATGATTCGAAGTTTATCGACGTCTTCCCCAGATAAGCTCCAGTGCTACTGCACGAATACAGAAATGACTCTATCGCTTCACGAGGAGATGAGTTCAAACTCGCCAGTAACCTCTTCAGATCCGAAACAGAATTGGAAAGTCCATCTGAATGAGTTGCTAATGCTGTGGATTCATGCAGATTAGACAAAATAAATTGAATTGGCGTGAGTACGTGGCCAGCAACCTCTCCTGCTGTTTGTTTCGGTAAATTGGATGGCAACGAATCCGACAGTTGGGGATGAATAAATGAGATGATACTAGATGAGATGGTTTCATCTTCGGAGCTCGCATAGAAGTTTTCTAGAACGTTGAGATAACTACTGTTGCATCTCCCAATAAAAAAATCCCTTTTGATTCTCGGAGTAAAATTGCTTCCAGCACAGTTCCGTATAGGTGAGTCGTCTATAAAGTTTAGTTTATTAACCTGATCGGAAATGTATCTCGAGATATTCCCACCAATATCTCTAGTTGAACCTCCCCCACGGTTTAAATCATGCAGAAACGGATTCCAAAACTGCCTCTCCGCAATGGAGAGATCATCGTTTGAAAATCCTGCTCGGATGGATTCGATGCGGGGCAACCCGAGAGAAGTAGGATTCACTGCAGGTTCCAGCTCGGTCGAAGAGCCTACCGATTTCTCACTCACCAACAGTTTGGATTCAATGAATAAACTCTTTTTTCTCCCAAGAATTGTTTTGAGAAAAAGTATCTGTTCGTCAACGTAACCATCGAATAAACTTGATAAAAGATCAAGCTTCATGAGATCTATCTTGTTCAATTTCTCGAGATCTATATCTATATCGTTCAATTTTTCAATGCAATAATCGATGGTGTATATCGGAGCTTTCTGGCGAGTAACCTCAGCAACAATCGTTTTACAAAGAAAAAAAGCATTGAGAAATCGATGAAAATCTTTTTCGTTCTGTTGATTGTTACTACCGAGACTGACACCAATATTACTTAGTAATTCGTTTCTTATTATTGATACACGGCAAATAGATTCCTCCAAGTCATACTTTAAGACTTCCCCGACAGGGGGAAGAGACGAATCCCCGGTCGTATCGAGCCATCTATGCACATTTGACTGGACATTTATATACTCGTCAATTTGAAAGGTAATATATTCGTTCAATAGGCGCTCTACGTTATCTTTCCATTTCAATACTATTTATTCAGTTGCAATTCTTGTTACACCGGTGTACTCCCCGCTCCCCGTCCAGCCATCCAACCGATATTTGATTTGGAAGAAATATTCAGTAAATAATGCGCAGAAATAGTCATAGAAGAGAAATATGTATGTTGGGTAGAGAGGTGTGATTCTACTTCGTCCATACAATCTAACTAAAGAATATATTGAATGTATGTTACCCTTTTCTTTCAATTGGTTTGAAGAAGTAGTAGTAGTATTTTCATTTTGATTACTTATTTTTCTAGGTATACCTAGAAATATTTTAAAATAATTTGGAAAAATCTCATCGAGGTCGAGGTGTCTGCCACTCGCTAGCCCAAGCCTCTTGCCAGATATTTGAGTAAGCGGCATGTCACCCTTCGTTTTCAATGGAAATCCTTTCCCAGATTTGACGCTATTACTGACGTCAATAACTATTGCCCCATCGAAAATCAGATTCGATTTCTCAATTATCGAGATAAATTCGGTGAGTCGATTTATTAATCCGTTTTTCACTTGTGAATAAGTGTGTAGAATGGGAAACTCTTCCCCACCTCCGTCACAATCCAATCCGGAGATACAGCCGCGAAACGACGTCGTCTTTTCACAAGACGTAAATGAAGACAAGTTGGAAAAGGCTTCTCGCTCGAAATAAAATTCCGATCCATCCCCCCGATGATCTGCTGAATTTCCGGATTCAAGTAACGCCTTGTCGTAGGAGTTTAATACTATGGGACTTAACGAGTCGTTTCTCAATTGTGTTGCTTGTAACCGACCCGGATCTCGCTTGTTATGATTTTTCCAAAAGAATAACGAATCAAAATCACTTTGGTTGTTTCTAAAAACGACCATATAGTTATAGAATTTGAAAAACCTACTTGAATTTTGTAAACACCTATCTCTACAAAATGCTTGAATCCTTTCGGTCTCATCCTTGGATATATCTCTGCCAAGGAGTGAATCCCCAACTACGCATGCCTTCCATCTACCGGAAACCAGAGGAATCATCGCATCATAACGAACTTGCTTCTCCTTCTTCGTCGAACCTGCAGAAATATCTCCGTTCAAACCTAAGTAGCGGGAAACAGGTATTCCCCTCTTTCCATTCCTTCCAACAGATAAAGATCTTTCGAATCGGGGAAAGCGGTCGCAGGGGAAGTCACCATAATTTGCCGCTTGTTTCTTTATTACTCCGTCACCCCCATTAATGACTCCCGCTAATACAAAACTTCTTCCGATCGACCTTTTGTCACTCAAGCAATGCATAGAAATTGGTATTGTTAGCAACATCAGCATCTCCAGGGTGATGCCACTATCTCTTTTTATCGAATCACGCAGATTGCGTAGAAATAGTGAACTCAGAAAGCACAAGTCAGATAATCTGATAAAAGGTTCATAATTGGAAGATGTACTAATTAAAAATTCTTTGAGATGTTGGTTTTTCAACGATTCGAAGAAGTGGTCTAATAGACTGACTTCTACTAACTCTGAAATTTTAGGTGAAAAATCTGGACTTCCTACTCTTTCTTTTGCCACCTCTTTTACCTTATTTTCTTTCTTCATATTAATTCTATGCGGTAGATACTATCTATTTCCCACATTTATTATACCAATAATTTTGAAAATTTCAAGATAGAATGGATTAAATATTTCAAACGATTCTAGTGATTTCTGTGAATAGTCGTATCCAAAACTGGAATGAGATCGGGAATTCTAAATTGTTATTGTCGGGGAGACCCGCACATACCCCGCCCACCTTAGCAATTCCTCTCTGTTCCAAGCAGAGCGATGGGATCGAATTACCCAATTTGATGGGCGAACGACGGGGATTGAACCCGCGCGTGATGGATCCACAATCCATTGCCTTGATCCACTTGGCTACGTCCGCCCCCTCTGTTGATTTACCGCTGATTTAGCTGGCTCCCCCCCCGGACGTGAACGAGATCTATCCGTTAAGCAAGCTAGATAGGTTCTTCGGTTGATACACATACATATTAACTTTTTAACTTTATGTATATAACAAGACAATATAAAATTTTTGAAATGGGGAATGCAATCTCAATTTTTTTTTTTATCCAAAAAATTAGGGTGTTGGGGTGGGAGATTACAAGCATTCTGCAAATCGGAGTAGGAAACTTCGCAATCTGTTAAATCGCAGAAGGATATTCCAAATACAAATAGTTCTCAGAATTCAAGGTTGGAAACTGATAATCGTGAAATTGTGACAAGCTGTTATCACCCTTTCTATTTGTTCTACTGCACGAACCTTCACCTCATTGGACACCAAACCTCCCCCTCTGGAGTTAAGAGATTTGGTATCCAGTTGTGCCACATAGCCAGACGGATATTATCCGTTTGTAGAAGGAGCTTCGACAGAAGCCAAGTCTAGAGGGAAGTTATGGGCGTTACGTTCATGCATGACTTCCATACCTAGGTTAGCACGGTTTATGATATCAGCCCAGGTGTTTATAACACGACCTTGGCTGTCAACCACGGATTGGTTGAAGTTAAAACCATTCAAGTTGAATGCCATAGTGCTAATGCCTAAAGCGGTGAACCAGATACCTACCACGGGCCAAGCAGCTAAAAAGAAGTGTAGAGAACGAGAATTGTTGAAGCTAGCATATTGGAAGATCAAACGACCGAAGTAGCCGTGGGCAGCTACAATGTTGTAGGTTTCTTCTTCTTGACCGAACTTATAACCCGCATTAGCAGACTCATTCTCAGTTGTTTCTCTGATCAAACTAGAAGTTACCAAAGAACCATGCATAGCACTGAATAGAGAGCCGCCGAATACGCCAGCTACACCCAACATGTGGAAAGGATGCATAAGGATATTGTGCTCAGCCTGGAAGACGATCATGAAGTTGAAAGTACCAGAAATGCCTAGAGGCATACCGTCAGAGAAACTTCCTTGACCAATTGGGTAGATCAAGAAGACGGCGGCAGCAGCTGCGACAGGAGCCGAGTACGCAACAGCGATCCAAGGACGCATACCTAAACGGAAGCTTAGTTCCCATTCGCGACCCATGTAGCAAGCTACACCAAGTAGGAAGTGAAGAACGATAAGTTCGTAAGGACCACCATTGTAAAGCCATTCATCGACGGAAGCTGCTTCCCAGATTGGGTAGAAATGTAACCCAATAGCTGCAGAAGTAGGAATGATGGCACCAGAGATAATGTTGTTACCGTATAACAAAGAACCAGAAACGGGTTCGCGAATACCATCAATATCTACAGGAGGAGCTGCGACGAAAGCAATGATGAATACAGAGGTTGCGGTTAGTAAGGTGGGAATCATTAAGACACCGAACCATCCGATGTAAAGACGGTTTTCGGTGCTGGTGATCCAGTCGCAGAAGCGACCCCATAAGCTTGCGCTTTCGCGTCGTTCTAAAGTTGCGGTCATGGTAATTTTTGGTTTTCGAGAAGTAATTAGTGATTCCCCAGGCTAGTAAGCTTGTTAATTTGTAATATATCACAAAAACCTATCTGTGTCAACCGAAATTAATTGAGTCCCCAGAATTCTCGGATATGGGGGCTTCCTCTCGATATCTCAAACAACTTTTAGTTGTTGTTTTACAAAGAGGCTTTAAAGAGGCTTTCCTTTTTCGAAGAAAAGAAACTAAATTTTTACTCTATGCGATGCGGTATGCAGTACGCGCCTCAATCAACTTCAGTCTCTGAAAAACTGGTCACGCGTCAAGCCTTTTTGCGAGGCACTCCGCAACTCTGCGTTGGCCCCCCTCCCCCGCTATCCTACTAGGTTAGGAGGGGTTTAATAATTAACAACCTAAAAAAAAAAAGAGTTGCCGACCCCCCCCCCCACTTGTGGCTTAGATACCTGTCATTCGTCGTTGACTCCTCACTCAGCCAAGTGTTTTTTGATTCCCCGATAGTTCGTGCCCCGGCTCCAATCTACAACGGAAGGATTGCGGATTGGAACGAATCCGGAACTAACGGAAATGGGCGAAAGCTTTGTTAGCCTCCGCAACTTTATGAGTCTCCTCTTTCTTCCGTGTGGCACTACCGGAATTCCTGGCGGCATCCATTGATTCATCACTCGATCTTAAAGCCATACTTCGACCTGAGCGTTTTCGACACGCGATTAACGACCACCGGATAGCCAAAGCTTTTCCTTCTGCCGGTACTACTTCAACGGGAACTCGATAAGTTGATCCACCTACACGTTTGGTTTCTGTCACTACATCGGGAGTTACCCCGCGCACCGCCTGTCGCAGAACAGACAGTGGGTTCCTATTTGTCTTTTGCCTAATCCGCCTCATAGCCTGATAAAAAATCTGATAAGCCAGTGATTTCTTGCCATTTTTCGGGATACGATCAACTAGCATATTTACTAATCGATTACGATAAATTGGATCTGATTCGATATTTTTCTTTCTGTTCACTACACTGCTCCGATGTAACACGAGTTTACAAATAT